GTTAGTGTAAATGCGGGCCAAAAACTGTAAAACCATTTAGCCGGGTTGGGGGTTGGCCTTTCTGAAAACGGACAACTCTAGCCAACGGCTACCTTTAACTTAATAAGGTTTTGAGGACACCTAAAGAAGTTGTCAGTTAACAGATACAGCCAGGTAGAGGCAATATTCTCTCCAAACAGAACATTTAGCACCATGGCTGTCAGCTCCGCAGGGAGGGAATCCGTTGCTGAGGTCGTCAGAGAATCCATTTCTTATTCCTTTATTAAGACGCTTAAGGGGTCTTGTCTGGAAAAAAACTCCAACTTAGACAAAGTCCTCATCAGCCAATCATGAAGCGGGCGCACAAGCACCTGAGCTAAAGGATTTGCGATGGCAAATGACCTTACCAGAACCCTCAAGCTTCACTCCGCTCCGACCCGGACGTGTAATCATCGAGTCCCACCAGATCTTCTGGGCGGCCTCACATAATGATTGCACAATTCACAGAAAGATTCGACCGTTGGCTTCGACGCACTTGGTTTTCTTTTAAAAATGGAAGCCATCCGCAACGACGTGGCCTACAAGAGTCCAGACCGCAGTTGCATCCACTGGTAACGTCTGGAAGATAGTCAACTTTCGGTCTCTCTGGGACCAATCAACACCTAAAGCTTCCCGTAAGGGATTCTTAGTAGTGTTGGGTCCAGATGACCAGGATGGTTAAAGATGAAAGCCTAATTCTAAGGCTCTGTCTTCCAAATCAGGTATATCACGTTTTAGGTTTTTTATCCGACTTAATAAACCGTTTGTGAAGGTTTATAACCATGAGGTAGTATAGGTGAATCAACTACGAATTCTCTAGCTGGTTGAACTAGAATAAGTTTCAAGATGGAGAATACTGAAAAAGAAAACTGGAAAACCTTTTATTAAGGAATATACGAAGGCTCTACTTGAAAGCCTTAAACCCTTGTCGACATGGGCCATAGCCCTATACTCAGCTTCGGCACTAGATCTGGCAACTTTTGCTTCTGATTCTTTTGTTTAAGGGACAAGATTGCCTCCAATAAGAGTGCAGTAGCCAGTAGTAGACCTCCGATCACCCGGAGATCCAGCCCAATCCGCATCGGAGTAGGCCGATATATGAAGGTGTCCATGTGAGGCAAACAGGATGCCTCTACCTGGAGAGCCCTTGAGGTGCTGAAGGAATAATGGGACCCTTCAAGGCTTCTTTCAGTTCTCCTCACATTCCATCTTCACCAGTCTTCACACAAGCAATGTGTTGAGAAGCTGAAATTACTTTCACTTTCTGACTCCTCTTATTCTCAGCACATAGGGGGGGCGAAGGAGGTCGCATTTGCTTCTAATCCGGATTCGAACTGTGCTCCGGTATCCTCCCTTGGAATTGGTTTAGCCGTAGGGAAACCTGCGGCTGGATTGAATCCTAAAAAAAAAAAGAAAATGGAAATCAAAAATATATATATATTCAAATAAAGGAGTAATTGGCTGTGACACGTTCACTAAACAAAAGTCCTTTTGTAGCTAATCATTGTATTTCAAAAGATCTTTTCCCAGGAAAAAAAATATTCTATTATATTAGGACTTTCCATAAGGAATCATTTTTTCATTGAGCTTGACGGATATCACTTGAGCTGAATCAGCCATTTCAGTAAATCGACAAAGGATACAATCAACGATCGAAGAACAGTACCTTTTTGAATCCCTCAAGCTGATCGCAGGTGACAGAAAAAGATAGGATGCAGATTAGGGTGTGAGTTCTTTTTTTACCTCTGCATAAAGTGATTTTCCGTTCTTCCAAGAGTGGAGCTCCCGGTTCACCGTACCTACTAGAAACGTGCTCCAAACAATCCGACACGACAAGAGTTCGTTAGCGGTGGTCGGTCCTCCCAGATCTTTCCGTCAATTTCTCCTCTTATTTATATCATCTCTAAAAAGATCTCCGAAATTCGATCCACTGATTACGTATAATGATTAGAATCAATCGCATCGACGGGGACCCTGCAACTCCGATTTTTCATTCCTAAGCAGTTAGCATAACTATAGAAACTGGAGGTCAATCAGAGGAAGGAACGACCAATGCCATAGGTTGCTTAGCTAACAACCCGGGGGCTCCCTTCCAACTCTGATGCGTTCTCTCCCTTTTTTGATCCATCCTATCATTACAGCGACAAAAGGGCGGAGTGCTAAACTCTTCAAAAAGCCCTGGAGGTAGTATCAGATCTGATGGCCAGTTCGTCTCAGACACGACCCGTCAGATCAGTAAGTCGGCACTCTCTTCTGAAGCCCTTTTCAGGAGAAGTATGGGGCTAGATCACAACAGACATCTTTCGGCCACCCATCTTGATAAGGCCCAGATATGTGCCGAAGTCACTGAATGGGCTTTTCGCCAATTAATGAAACTCTCTATGGAAGGGCCTTGCGAGATTCCTGTTGAGGAGAAGGGGAGTGCATGCAGGGCTGACCCTGACCCTTATTATAGTTATAGTGACCTCCATTCATTAGATAGATGAGATCGCCAAGGACTTGTGATCCACTGTCGAACCTATTCCAACGGCTTGAACTCAGATCGTCGGATTCGTATCATAATAAAAACGAAATCTCGATTGATAGCATATAATTGACGATCTATTTTGGATTGAATTGCTCATTCAATAGGCCAAGATTATGCCCGTCTGTTGAAAAGCTCCGAACCCCTGATGGGAAAGCACCGTATCTCACAACAAAGGGGTTATTGTGAAAAGGAGGACGTCCGAACAGGAGCCAGCGGACGGGAGGGTTTCCACAAATTCCACTAAGAAAGTTCCTTTTGTCGACCACTCATTTGAATTCGGGCCCGAAAGCGTCTTCCGAAGCACCTCATCTTGAGAAAAGGCTGGCTACACAAATGCAGGAAGAGACAGATTTGGGATGAGAGGTGGTAAATGGGTTGAGGCCAAGAATTCCTATTGAGAAGCCCTTTCTTCCATACGCATGCTACGATATGGTTTGAATGTTCTTATCATAGGATAAGACAGACCAACACCTTTCTTCTTATCGAAAACTATCAATCATCCATTTTGAGCAAGGCCCCCGCTATTTTGATTCAAAAAGCGCTTTGCTTTCAATATCAGTGAATTGGTGCTCTTTGAAATCGTTCTGCCGGCGCTGCTCATTCAATTATCGAGCAAGAGTGCTCTTTAATTTATTCCGGGTGTCCGTCGGCTTCTCTCAGGTGGTTCCCGTTATCCTCTGGATGCAATGTAAGTTCGACAAAAATGGGGTGAATTCGGGAGTCTTGCGAGCATCTGTTACTTTTTTGGTCCGGGGCTAACAATTCCTGAGGGAACAAAACCAGGGTGATAAATGCATATTTCTGAATGGAAGTTAGGGCCTGGCCCCGCTTAGCCTTAGCTGCGACGGCAAGCAAGCCGTTGATTCTCTTATAATGAATAAGGAATAGGGGCCGCATCGATCGAGGAGGAGCAGCCGAGGAAGTCTGGACAGCTGTTTAAAGAAACGGATCCGTCTTCCTTCCATTCTTCGGAGCTGTCCCTAACCTAGCAACGGTCGTAGCTGATCCAGTGAAATGAGTCCATTTTTTTTTTAATGAGCCGATCTTACCAGAGCAAGTTATGAAGTGCTTTGCTTGGGGATGGAATGTGACTGAAGATTGATTGATGAAGGCCTCTCCTATTCAAGAATGAAAGAATAAGGAACTGCTGCAGGCAGAGCAGCGAAGCTTCGTAGACAAGGCGGCTCGCTCAGTGCTTACGAACGAAAAAGTCTTTGTTTGTCGATTAGGTATGGGCTACCTAATTCACTAGAGGGCCTCTGAAAGGGGTTTCTAGTTGATCACTAACCTTGGCATTCCCCTTTCTTGCTCATTTCTGTTATTGACGTATTTTGCAGCGCTGGACCATGGACTCTTACTTGGTCTAATTAGGCCCTTCTTCAAGAGATCACCCACTTATTCCTGATTCAATCTTCTTAGATGTTCGGGCATCTAAACTCTTGATTTAGTGGGGATGCTTTTTTTCATCGAAACCCTTGCGATAAGGTAGCCGAAGTGCTTCCCACGTATGACGTTCCCAAAAAGCCAAAAAAGGGTTAAGGGAACAGACCGTCTTTTCAAAAGTCTCGCGGACTTCTTTTATTTTCGCCTTAAGACGAGGTTCTACCGTCAGGTAGAAGTGGGCAACTGCTCGGTAATTCTCAGCCTTGGGATTTCGGCCTTGATGCTGGATATCATAGCATCGAAGGCCTCCTTTTCTTGTCTGAGTTGCCTGATCCTCGAGCTTCTTGACCTCTCATTTGTTCGAGTTTGCCCAAAAAGAATTCATGCCGAGCACGAGTGTGAGACTTGGTGAACAAATCTGCAATCTGAAGGTCGGACGAAATAAAGGGCTGTCTTTTAATCCAAGCACTTCTCGCGAGTGAAGCGCCCTAAATGAGTAAGGCCACTTCGTTTATTATTGGTACGCTCATTAAATACAGGGTTGGTTGCAATCTGAATAGGGCCGTTATTGTCACAATGAAGAGGCCTTGCAGCGGTGAGATGAATCCCCAGATCAGATAGAAGCCTGCGTAACCAAACCACTTCACTAGTGGCTGCAGACATAGCCCAGTATTCTGCCTCTGCACTGGATTTGGATACAGTGTCCTGCTTTTTGCTCTTCCAGGAAAAAAGAGAGTCTCAAAGGAAGACAAAAAGTCCAGTGGTGGAGCGGCGATCAATGGGGCAGCCTGCCTTTATAGGAGTAGGGGCTTAAAAACGACGTATATAGTTTTATCTGGCACGCCCACTTATAGCACGAAGAAGCTGCCTCCGCTTGCCCTTCACTTAGTTTCTTTGGCGCGTAACTCATTTCATTCGAATAGTTTGGCAAAATGATTAAAAAAAGATCTCACTCCTGAGCAAGCATTCGCAATTCGATTCAGTCATGCGAATATAGCGCTTAGCAGCAATTGAATTAAAACGACGATTGAACTCGAAAAGGACATTTGAAACCGAAATACTTTATATCTCATATACCGAGAAAGTCTTTCATTTATCAAAATGGCTCAGTAAATGACAAGAATGGGACCAGGGTGAAAGGAGCTTTAAAGGGGATGCAAAGCTGGGCTGAGTCCAAGGCAAGAAATGCAAAGCTAGACGAACCCAGACAAAGTCAAGCGTACTCAAAGTAAGCATAAGCAAGCACAGTCAACGGGGGTATATGGGAGGAAGCCAGTCTGAAGTAACCCCAATTGCTCCTTCGGATCACTAAAGGCCGTTAAGGACTCACACATACCCCAGTGTATTGTTGTCAACTCACATAGTCGCACCTACCAGCAACAAGACGACTACTCCCTGCACGCCACTAAAGGGCGCTATTTAACGCTTTAGTTCGCCCAATACAAGAATGACAGCCCTTAGACGCTTAAGGCTACAGCCGTGGACTAGGCCCCCGGGAGACCCCTCTATTTGACTAACATACCCCCTTTTGTTTGATCTCCCCCCATACCGGGGGCTTCTTAAAATGGATCCCTGAACTCCACTCCTCGCCTCTTCAGAAGCACTGATTGAGTTCCCTACTATATCTGCTTCGTTCGTTCATCGTTCCTTCCCGCCCGGACATGCGTTGAAATAGAAGCTTTCGTTGACTCCGTTCGACAGTAGGTGGGTTTAAGCTGCTCAGATCAGATGGTGGGTCTTGCCCTGCACCTTCTCTCTCGAAATCTGTGATTGAATAGATAGGAAGACCTTGATTCCCCGTCCCTCCCAGTCCCTCTTTTGTCCATTCGCCCCTAAGAAACGAAGTAACTCGACCACCGGGAGAGGAACTCACCGACCGAAAAACAAAACAAGGATGAAGAAAGGAAGGAGCACCGCTTGCACCGAATCAGTAGTCATAGGCCAGCCAAGGTCGGGTGAGGCATGGAGAGTCGGTCTAAGATAAGAGGAGGTGCTCTACCATATATATACTACCTCAAAAGGGGACTTTCCGGTGGAGCGGTTCTTTTATGCAAACTAAGCTTGTGGTAGGACCGTGTCCCAAAGTCTTGGATGTTCACCTACTAAGCTTCTCAAAAGGTTTCCAATTGGATTACATCTCCTCGCTTTGTCCATCGGTTTGGGGGTGGTAGGCACTAGAGAAGTGTAGTGTTGTTCCCATGATCCTCCATAAGATCTTCAAAAAGTGACCCACAAAACGGGTGTCTCTATCGGAAGTGATAGTTTGAAACACCCCATGCAATCTAACTACTTCTCGAAAGAACAAAGTGGCAACATTAGAGGAATCGGTAATGCACTTCCATGGGATGAAGTGGGCCATCTTGGAGAACCGGTCAACTACCACAAATATGAAATCATAGCCACCTCGAGTCTTAGGCAAACCAAGAACAAAGTCCATTGAGATGTCCTCCCATGGAGCATTGGGTATCGGAAGAGGTTGGTAGAGGCCGGTGTTTTGTCTTTGACCCTTAGCCCTTTGGCACACCACACAGCTTTTCACATACTTTCGCACGTCCCTTTGTAATGAAGGCTAATAGTATCTTTGACAAACTAGAGCCTCGGTCTTGTCTTGCCCAAAATGGCCACAAAGTCCACCATTATGAAGTTCGGCTAGAACTTGTAGGCGTAGAGATCCCTCGGGCACACATAGTGAGTTACCTCGAAAAAGATAACCATTGAAGAGTGTATAAAGGCTGTTTGGAGTATCCGGGAGTTCCTCTATCACTTTTGATAAGTAGGAATCCGAACCATAGTGCTTAGGTAGTACTTAAAAGCCGGTAACTTCATAAGATAGTGTGGAAAACAAGGTATGTTTGCGGCTGAAAGCATCGGCTACCTTGTTAGCTGCCTCGGACTTGTGTTGAAGGACAAAAGTGAATTCTTGCAAGTAGGAAACCCATTTGGCATGTCGAGCATTCCACTTCCTTTGTTGGTTGAGGTATCGGAGAGCTTCATGATCCGGGCCTTAGAAGGGCATCGAGATCAAGGAGATCGTGAGATCAAAGTGGACGTTCCCGATTTCCATGACCGATTGCATCCTGAGGACTTTCTTGATTGGCTAAGTAGCGTAGAGAAGTTCTTTGATTGGAAAGAACTATCCGAGGTGTGCGAAGATGAAATTCCTGAGCACTGGCCATGCCAACATTTTGTGGGATCAAGTCCAAGCAAGGCGTGAGCGGAAAGGCAAAGGGAAGTACATGGGACAAGATGCGATCGAGGTTTCGGGAGAAATTTCTACCCGCCGATTAGACCCAAAGCTTGTTCCAAAGGTTCCACTTCGCTTTAAATTCAAGGATAGTGGGGAGAGAAGCGTACAAGAAAGCCCCTACTCCTAACAAGTTGCGGAGTTCTACCAATTGTTTATTTCGCAATGGCTTGAACGAATCCGACGAAGAATCCCTTGCTTGATAGGGCTTGAGGTTAGAAATCCAAGATGAAATCTCGATGCATCGGATGTGGAAAGTGGCCTATCAACTAGCTCTAAAGTCCGAGGAAAAGCTAAATAGAAGGACCGCAAGGAGGCACGGAAGGTG